AGCATTCAATGTGTATTCCTGAATAATATCATTTTTCAATTATTCAACCATTTCATTTTACCAAGTTCAATGTTAGCCAGATTAGTAAACATTTATATGTTTCGATGCAACAACAAGATGTTATTTGTAACAAGTAGTTTTGTTGGTTGGTTAATTGGTCACATTTTATTCATGAAATGGGTTGGGTTGGCATTAGTTTGGATACAGCAAAATCATTCTAATGTACTTATTCGATCTAATAAGTATCTGGTGTCAGAATTTAAAAATTCTATGGCTCGAATCTTTAGTATTCTCTTATTTATTACCTGTGTCTACTATTTAGGCAGAATGCCATCACCCATTTTTACTAATAAACTGAAAGAAACCTCAGAAACGAAAGAAAGTGAGAACGAAACAGACGTAGACGTAGAAAAAACTTCCGAACCGAGGGAGACTAACCAGGAAGAAGATCCTTCTCCTTCCCTTTTTTCGGAAGAAAAGGAGGATCCGGACAAAATGGATGAATTCCACTTGCACTTAAAAGAAGCATGCTATAAAAATAGCCCAACTTTTTATTCTGGCAATCAAGATATTTCGAAGTTTGAAATACTTAAAGAAGAAAAGAAAAACCTCTTCTGGTTTGAAAAACCCCTTCTTTCTCTTCTTTTCGACTCTAAACGTTGGAATCGTCCAACACGATATATAAAAAACAATCGATTTGAAAATGCGGTACGAAATGAAATGTCACAATATTTTTTTTATACATGTCAAAATGATGGAAAACAAAGAATTTCTTTTACATATCCACCCAGTTTATCAATTTTCTGGGAAATGATACAAAGAAAGATTTCTTTGTCTACAACAGAAAAATTCTTATATGATGAACTATACAATTTTTGGATTTATATCAATGAACAAAAAAAAAAAAGCTTAAGCAATGAATTTGCTAATAGAATTTCAGTTCTAGACAAAGGACTTTTTTATATAGAGGGACTCGATAAAAAAACTCGATTATGCAATGAGAAAACTAAAAAGGAATATTTGCCAAAAAGAAATGATCCTTTCTTAAATGGATCCTATCGTGGAATAATAAAAAAATGCCTTTCACCCTCTATTATAAATGCAACTGCAATCCAAAATCGGATAGATGTCATTTTTATAAATAAGATTCATAGTATTCTTCGTAATGATTATAATTACCACGAATTTGAACAGAAAAAAGATATCTTTAATAAAAAATCAATATCAAAAGAAATTAGGCTTTTCATGCCTTTAATGAGTCCATTTTCTGGGGAATCAATATTCAATCTGAAAGGAATAGAAGAAAGACAAATTGGTTCAGAAGATCAAGAAAAATTTTACAAATTTTTAGTTGATGCAATCATAGGACTAAAAAAAAAAAGGATACATAAAATAAATATAAAAAAAGTTCCATCCTGGTCATACACATTAATTGATGATTTAGAACAGCAAGAGAGACAAAATGAAGACGACGTACCGACGGATCATCAAATTCGCTCAAGGAAAGCTAAACGTGTAGTTATTTTTACGGATAACGAAGAGAATATACAGATTAATAACATAAATTCTAATAAGTCTGATGAAATAGAAGAAGTAGCTTTGATACGTTATTCACAACAATCAGATTTTCGTCGAGACATAATAAAAGGTTCTATGCGTATTCAAAGGCGAAAAATAGTTTTTTTGGAATTATTTGAAGCAAATATACATTCTCCACTTTTTTTAGACAGAATAGATAAATCTTATTTTTTTTCTGTTAAAATTTCAAAATTAATTAAACGAATTTTTCAAAACTATATAGAACAAACTCACGAATTTCAAATTTATGATTATACGGAAGAAAAAAAGAAAGAAGATAAAAAAAACAACTGCAAAAAAGAACAAGAAAAAAGAAAAGAAAAAGCACAAATCGAAATAGCCGAAGCCTGGGATACCATTCTATTTGCTCAAATAATACGAGGTTTGATGTTAGTAACTCAATCAATTCTTAGAAAATATTTTTTATTGCCGGTATTGATAATTGCAAAAAATATGAGTCGTATATTTTTATTCCAACTTCCTGAGTGGTCTGAGGATTTTGACCAGTGGAATAAAGAAATGCATGTTAAATGTACCTATAATGGTGTTCAGTTATCAGAAACAGAATTTCCTAAAAACTGGTTAAAAGATGGTATTCAAATAAAGATACTATTTCCTTTCTTTTTAAAACCTTGGCACAGATCGATGCTAAGACTTTCTTATCCAGATCAACCGAAAAAAAAACAAAACAATCAAAAAGATGATTTTTGTTTTTTAACAGTTTGGGGAATGGAAACTGAACTTCCTTTCGGTTCCCCCCGAAAACGACCTTCTTTTTTTAAACCAATTTTTAAAGAACTCGAAAAAAAAATTAGAAATTTTAGAAAAAAATGGTTTCGAATTTTAAAACTTGTCATTACAAAAAAAAAAGTTGAATTTTTTTTTAAGATTCCAAAGGAAATAACAAATTTTTATAATTCAACAATAACTCCAATTCGAATATTTGGATTGAAAGATCAATTTAGTGAAATAAAAAATGAAAAAGATTCGTCAAGCAATACTTATACGATTCATGACTCATCCGTTCAAGTTCGATTCAAGAATCCGAAAAACTATTCAGACGTAGTAGCAGAACAAAAAATGAAGGATCTGGCTAATAGAACAAAGACAATACAAAATAAAATAGAAACTATTTCAAAAGAAAAAAAAAAAAGATTCCAAATTATAAAATTAATTCTTAAGCCGAACAGAACATGTTATAGTACTAAAAAATTAGAATCACCCAAAAATTTTGGACAGATATTAAAAAGAAGCAATACTCAATTAATTCGCACATTAAATTATTTAAAAAAAAAATTTAAGGAAAGGATATTCAGGGATATATTTCTATATATTATTAATAGCCTACGAATTAATATTCAAGAATCGACAACAAATTTGAGCAAAAAAAACCTTTATAATAATGGAAAAAATCAAGAAAGGATTGATAAAACAAATAAAAAAACAATTCAATTTATAAAATCACTTTTTTATTTTATTAGTCATATAAATAAGAATTTAAAGATTATTTCAGATTTTTATTTTTTATCACAGGCCTATTTATTTTATAAATTATCACAAGTCAAAGTTATTAAATTATATTTATATAAGTTTAAGTTAAGGTCTATTCGTCAATATAAGGGAATGTCTTTATTTCTAGAAAAGGAAATCCAAAATAATTTGGAAACACAAGAAATAATTCTTTCAAAGATTAAAAAACCTCCAAATTCTGGACTGAATCAATGGAAAAACTGGTTAAAGTTTAAAAGTAATTCTCAATACGATTTATCTCAGATAAAATGGTCTCAATTAGGATCCCAAAAATGGCGCAATCAAGTCACTAAATATTGTGAGATTGAACAGCAAATTTTACAAAAAAACAAAAAGAATTCATATAAAAAAGACCCATTATTTTATTATAAAAATAAAAAAAATTATGAAAACCTTTTATATTTATTTATCGATCAAAAAGATAATTTAAAAAAAAACTATAAATATAATATTTTAGCATATAATTTGATTTTTTATGAAAATAAGAAGTATTCATATAGTTATGGGGAACCATTACAAGTAAATAAAAACCAAAAATTATCTTCTTATTATACTTATAATTACCACAGACCTAAAGACGAATTTATTTATATGGGATGGAATATACCTTCTTTAGAAATGAAAAGTACTATGAAAAAAAAAAAAGATAGAAAATATTTTGATTGGAAAATTATTCATTTTTGTTTCAAAAAAAAAATAGATATTGAGACTTGGATTAATAGTAGTAGTGCTGAAAATACTAAGACTGAAACGAAAACTTATAAAATTCAAACGAAAGATCTTTTTTATCGCCCAATTTATCAAAAGATTAACCAACCCAACCCTAAAAAATTCGTTTTTGATTGGATGGAGATGAATGAAGAAATATTAAATCGTCCTATATATAATCTAGCATTTTGGTTCTTCTCAGAATTTTTCTTAATTTATAATACCTATAAAATGAAACCGTGGATTATCCCAATTCATTTACTTTTTTCAAATTGTAATGTAAGTGATAAATTTAGCGAAAAGAAAAACATTGATAGAACGAAAAACACGAATTTTTTTACAACACCTATAATATCAAATGAAAAAAAATATCTTGAACTAAAAAATAGGAATCAAGACGAAAAAAAATTCCTAAGTCAAAGAGATCCCGTATCCGATGTTCAAAAAAAGTCTGAATTTATTATCTCAAACTACCAAAAAGATATTAATGAAAATTATATAGGATCAGAAAATATTAAAAATCGTAGAAAAAAAAAACAAGAAAAGAATAGTACAGAAGCAGAACTAGATTTCTTCCTTAAAAGGTATTTGCTTTTTCAATTGAGATGGGATGATTCGTTAAATCAAAAATTGATTAATAATATCAAAGTCTACTGCCTATTACTTAGATTGACAAATCCAAAAGAAATTACAATATCTTCGATTGAAAGAAGAGAAATCAGTCTGAATATAATGCTAATTCAGAAAGATTTAACTCTTAAACAATTGATAAAAAGAGGAATATTTATTATTGAACCCATCTGTCTATCTGTAAAGGGTGATGGACAATTTATTCTGTATCAAACGATAGGTATTTCATTGATTCATAAGAGTAAACAACAAAATAATAAAGAAAGAAACATTGCCAATATTGATACAAATAATTCGGAGGACTTAATTCCAGGATATAATTTTAATTTACTTGTTCCTGAAAATCTTTTATCGCCTAGGCGTCGTAGAGAATTGAGAATTCTAATTTGTTTAAATTCAAGTAAGAATAATGGTATATATCGCTTTTACAGCAAAAATAAGATAAAAAACTGTCGTGAATTTGGGGATCAAAACAAAAATCTTACGAGCGAAAACACTCGAGTTCTAAAAGTCTTTCTTTGGCCTAAGTATCAATTAACAGATTTAGTCTGTATGAATCGTTATTGGTTTGATACGAATAACGGTAGTCGTTTTAGTTTATTAAGAATAAATATGTATCCACGATAAAAAATGCATTGATGATAAATATATTTTATATATTCACTAGAAATAGATGCACAGACTTCAATTCAGATATATGAGACTAATTTGATATCAATTAAATTACCCTAAAATTTTTAATCAAAACTACGAAAATGTGTATCCCAGGAAAAAGCTGGCATTATTATTACTGATCGAGAAAATTTCATATTTGGGAAATATAAAAAGTAAAGAAGGTTAAGAATTTATGAACAACAATGCATTTATATCTGTAATTTCACATGAAAAAGAAAACAGAGGATCTGTTGAATTTCAAGTTGTCTGTTTTACTACTAAGATACGAAGACTTACTTCACATTTGGAATTGCATAAAAAAGATTATTCATCTCAGAGAGGTCTACGAAAAATTCTAGGAAAACGTCAACGACTGCTGGTTTATTTAGCAAAGAAAAATAGAGTACGTTATAAAGAATTAATTAGTCAATTGAATATTCGAGAACTAAAAATGCGTTAATTTTTAGAGTTATTTTGAATTATTTGATTTATTTAGATCTTGAATTTTGATGAACTTTTTTCAATTAATTCATGGAAATAGAAAAAAAATTCATGAAAGAATGAATCGGGAAAAAACCTATGACTGTACCAACTAGAAGAAAAGATCTCATGATAGTCAATATGGGTCCTCACCACCCATCAATGCATGGTGTTCTACGACTTATTGTTACTTTAGACGGTGAAAATGTTCTCGACTGTGAACCTATATTGGGTTATTTACACAGAGGGATGGAAAAAATTGCTGAAAACCGAACAATTATACAGTATCTGCCTTATGTAACACGTTGGGATTATTTAGCTACTATGTTCACAGAAGCAATAACTGTAAATGGACCTGAAAAATTGGGAAATATTCAAATACCTAAAAGGGCTCGCTATATCAGAGTTATTATGTTGGAATTAAGTCGTATAGCTTCTCATTTGTTATGGCTGGGACCTTTTATGGCAGATATTGGTGCGCAGACCCCTTTTTTCTATATTTTCAGAGAAAGAGAGTTAGTATATGATTTATTTGAAGCTGCCACCGGTATGAGAATGATGCATAATTTTTTTCGTATTGGAGGAGTAGCCGGCGATCTACCTTATGGGTGGATAGATAAATGTTTAGATTTTTGTGATTATTTTTTAACGAGACTTGCTGAATACCAGCAACTAATTACGCGAAATCCTATTTTTTTAGAACGAGTTGAGGGGGTAGGTATTATTAGCGAAGAAGAGGCAATAAACTGGGGCCTATCAGGACCAATGTTACGATCTTCTGGAATAAAGTGGGATCTTCGTAAAGTTGATAATTATGAGTGTTATGATGAATTTGATTGGGAAATCCAATGGCAAAAAGAAGGAGATTCTTTAGCTCGTTATTTAGTACGAATAAATGAAATGACAGAATCCATAAAAATTATTCAACAAGCTTTAGAAAAAATTCCAGGAGGTCCCTATGAAAATTTAGAAATTCGACGTTTTGATAGGCTAAAATATCCCGAATGGAATGATTTTGAATATCGATTCATTAGTAAAAAGCCGTCTCCCACTTTTGAATTGCCGAAACAAGAACTTTATGTGAGAGTCGAAGCTCCCAAGGGAGAGTTGGGAATATTTTTGATAGGAGATCAGAGTGTTTTTCCTTGGAGATGGAAAATCCGTCCGCCTGGTTTTATCAATTTGCAAATTCTTCCTCAGTTAGTTAAAAAAATGAAATTGGCTGATATTATGACAATATTAGGTAGCATAGATATCATTATGGGAGAAGTTGATCGTTGAAATGATAATTGATACAACAAAAATACAAAATATCAATTCTTTTGGCAGATTGGAATCCTTAAAAGATATTTTAGGGACTATATGGATACTTTTCCCTATTTTAATTCTCGTATTGGGAATCACAATAGGAATATTAGTAATCGTATGGTTAGAAAGAGAAATATCCGCGGGTATACAACAACGTATTGGACCTGAATATGCTGGTCCTTTGGGAATTCTTCAAGCTTTAGCAGACGGAACAAAACTCCTTTTTAAAGAAAACCTTCTTTCATCTAGAGGAGATACACGTTTATTTAGTATCGGGCCTTCTATAGCCGTCATATCAATTCTACTAAGTTATTCAGTAATTCCTTTTGGATCTCAGTTTGTTCTAGACGATCTCAGTATTGGTGTTTTTTTCTGGATCGCTATTTCAAGTATTGCTCCAATTGGACTTCTTATGTCAGGATATGGATCAAATAATAAATATTCCTTTTTAGGTGGTCTACGAGCTACGGCTCAATCGATTAGTTATGAAATACCATTAACTCTATGTGTGTTATCAATATCTCTACGTGTGATTCGTTAAAACATAAGTTTGTAAATTTTTGTTTCTAAGAAAAAAATTTAAATTTCGAAGAAACATATTAAATAGATATCTTCATTTTTTATTCACTGTTATTATATGTTATTATAGGATTGATAAATTAAACTGGATAGTTCGATGAGTGAAAAAAAAACAACTTATAAATTTGCAGTAAAAAAAAAACCTCTTTTCCTATGTACAAGGGTTAAGCAAAAATAAAAAAATAAATAGACAAGACTGTTTACCCCCAAGATTAATTATAACTTGAAGCGGGCGGAAAGAAAAGAATAATTTTATGCAGTTTTTATGATAAATAAAAACATATTATGATATAGATTGAGTAAAGTAAAGAAAAGATAAGTGGATGATTAGGAACACCAAAGTACACAAAGGATTCGTAATATAAATTATGTCAATTTTACATAAAAGAAAAACTAAGTTGAGGCTTGTAATTGGTAGAAATTATAAAGAAGTACTCCCACAAATTCCGATCCAGAGTATGCTTCTATCCACCTATTAAATTAAATAAATAACTATCCGGAACGAGGTAAGCCTTTAACTTTTTTTATTTTAAGCCTAAAAAAAAGATAGACGGAAAAAATCAGATGAATTTTTTTTATTCATAAAGCGGAGTATTTTATTCAAGGATTAAGTTATTACTCAAAAAATTTTGAGTCAGTAAAAGGATGAGATCCATTCTGAAGCACTTTTATAGTATTGCAAACAGAATTCCATTAGTTTAATTCAGGATTTTTCGATTTTTTTGACTGTTATACAAGGATATCAGTCAAAAAAAAATCGAAATATTTATTTATGACTTGCGAGGAGCCGTATGAAATGAAAATTTCATGTACGGTTCTGTAATAGCGATTACAAGAGTGATCTTATGATCGACTAGGGTTATCTAACAGTTCAAGTACAGTTGATATAGTTGCGACGCAATCAAAATATGGTATTTGGGGGTGGAATTTGTGGCGGCAACCTATAGGATTTATTGTTTTTATAATTTCTTCACTAGCAGAATGCGAGAGATTACCTTTTGATTTACCAGAAGCAGAAGAAGAATTAGTAGCAGGTTATCAAACTGAATATTCAGGTATTAAATTTGGTTTATTTTATATTACGTCCTATCTAAATTTACTAATCTCGTCATTATTTGTAACAGTTCTTTACTTAGGTGGTTGGGATTTATCTATTCCACATATATTGATTCCTGATTTTTTTGAAATAAATAAAACGAAAGGAGTTTTTGGAACGACCTTTTGTATTTTCATTACATTAGGAAAAACATTTTTGTTTTTGTTCATTCCTATCGCAACAAGATGGACTTTACCTAGACTGAGAATGGATCAACTATTAAATCTTGGATGGAAATTTCTTTTACCTATTTCTTTAGGTAATCTATTATTAACAACTTCTTTCCAACTTTTTTCATTATAAATAAATTAATTATTAAAAAAAAACAAGAGAAAGAAAATCTTCTTTTTTATTTACTATACTATATGTTCCCTATGATAACTGGGTTCATCAATTATGGTCAACAAACAGTACGCGCGGCAAGATATATTGGTCAAGGTTTTATGATTACTCTATCTCATGCCAACCGTTTACCTGTAACTATTCAATATCCTTATGAAAAATTGATTACCTCCGAACGGTTTCGCGGCCGAATACACTTTGAGTTTGATAAATGTATTGCTTGTGAAGTATGTGTTCGTGTATGTCCGATAGATTTACCTGTTGTTGATTGGAAATTACAACAGGATATTCGAAAAAAACGATTGCTTAATTACAGCATTGATTTTGGAATCTGTATATTTTGTGGTAATTGTGTTGAATATTGTCCAACAAATTGTTTATCCATGACTGAGGAATATGAGCTTTCTACTTATGATCGTCATGAATTAAATTATAATCAAATTGGTTTGGGTCGTTTACCAATATCAATAACTGATGATTACATAATTCGAACTATTTTGAATTCACCTCAAAAAAAAATTTCCAAATAACTAAAACGTTCCTTTATTTACTAAATTTACTAAATAAGTTTTGAAATAATAAATTCATATATATTTTATAGTTAATTTAAATTCAAAAAGTTTCTTGTTTTCTTGGTAAATGGTAAATAATGTTAAAGGTCAAATATTCTTGAGTCTTTTGATTGGTGAAAATCACAATTTTAGTATTGACAAGAAGGTTCTGGTAATGATTTTGAATGACTAAAAAAAGAATGTAATGGGTCCCAAAATTCTACACCATTAGAATTTAAGAATATTTAACAATTAGAAATGCACGAATCTTTTTTACTGTTGAATTCAGTAAAATAATGAAAGATTCTTATTTTTTATCTCTTATTTTATATATAAATAAAATATAATGGATTTACCTGGATCACTACATGATTTTCTTTTAGTCTTTCTGGGAACAGTTCTTATATTAGGAAGTCTAGGAGTAGTATTATTTAACAATCCAATTTTTTCTGCTTTTTCCTTGGGATTGGTTCTTGTTTGTATATCTTTATTCTATATTCTAGCCAATTCCCAGTTTGTAGCTTCTGCACAACTCCTTATTTATGTGGGAGCTATAAATGTTTTAATAATATTTGCTCTAATGTTCATGAATGGACCAGAATATGACACAAATTTACGCCTGTGGATTGTTGGAGACAATGTCACTTCATTGATGTGTACAAGTCTTTTTTTTTCATTAATTATTACTACTTTAAATACGTCATGGTATGGTATTATTTGGACTACAAAATCAAAGCAGATTCTCGAACAAGATTTTATAACTACTAGCCAACAAATTGGAATTCATTTAGCAACAGATTTTTTTCTTCCTTTTGAACTCATTTCAATAATTCTTTTAGTAGCTTTAATAGGCGCAATCGCTTTAGCGCGTCAATAATTCATTTTAAAAACTAGCAATCAAAAAAATTTTTATTTTCGCATATTCATTTCTATTAAATTCTATTTAGATTTCTTTAGAAACGTTTTATTATTATCAACATATTTTTTATTTCTTATGAACTTATTGTATTCTAGCCAATCAAGTTGATTTAATTGTTGGTCATATTAAAATAAATATAAATTTATAAGGAGTTGGTCAATGATGCTCGAACATGTACTTGTTTTGAGTGCTTTTTTATTTTCTATCGGAATCTACGGATTAGTCACGAGCCGAAATTTAGTTCGAGCTCTTATGTGTCTTGAACTTATATTAAACGGAGTTAATCTAAATTTTGTAACATTTTCTGATTTTTTTGATAGCCGGCAATTAAAGGGAAATATTTTCTCAATTTTTGTTATAGCTATTGCAGCTGCTGAAGCAGCTATTGGGCTTGCTATTGTTTCGTCAATTTATCGTAACAAAAAATCAACTCGTATCAATAAATCGAATTTATTGAATAAATAGTCTTTATTTATATTATTCTAAAAATATTTAGAATACTAAAAACGTTGTAAAAAGTCTAATAAGTCAAAGTATTTTAGACCTCTTTTTCTTTTTTAGGAAGTCACCAATACAAACCAGTAGATTGATTCACAAAATTCTGGTAAATCATTGATTCGTCTGGTATTTGAATATTTACTTTAACTAGATCGAAATTTTAAATTTCAAAAATTAAAGATACAAAGATACTATGTCACATTCAGTAAAGATTTATGATACATGTATAGGTTGTACTCAATGTGTTCGAGCTTGTCCCACAGATGTATTAGAAATGATACCTTGGGACGGATGTAAGGCTAAACAAATAGCTTCTGCCCCAAGAACGGAAGACTGTGTTGGTTGTAAGAGATGCGAATCCGCCTGTCCAACGGATTTTTTAAGCGTTCGCGTTTATTTATGGAATGAAACAACTCGGAGCATGGGTTTAGCTTATTGATACGTTCCATACAATTCGATTTGAATCCATCTATCCAATTTGGATTTTTTTACTGACAAAAACCCACACCCGAAAAAAATTTCGGGTGTGGGTTTTTTAGCTCAAGTGTATCTTGTCTTTACCACGAATTCTTTTCCTTGGTTAACAACAATTGTAGTTTTACCTATATTTGCAGGTTCTTTAATTTTCATTTTTCCTCATAGAGGAAATAAGGTAATTCGATGGTATACTTTATGTGTAGCTACCCTAGAACTACTTCTCATAACCTATGCTTTTTTTTATCATTTCCAAGCGGACGACCCGTTAATCCAACTGACAGAAGATTATAAATGGATCAACTTTTTTGATTTTCATTGGAGATTAGGAATAGATGGACTTTCTATAGGACCTATTTTGCTGACAGGATTCATCACTACTTTAGCTACTTTATCAGCTTTTCCAGTTACTCGAGATTCCCGATTATTCCACTTTCTTATGTTAGCAATGTACAGTGGTCAAATAGGCTCATTCTCGTCCCGAGACCTTTTACTTTTTTTCATAATGTGGGAATTAGAATTAATTCCTGTTTATCTACTTTTATCTATGTGGGGAGGAAAGAAACGTCTCTACTCCTCTACGAAATTTATTTTGTATACAGCGGGAGGTTCTATTTTTCTTTTACTGGGAGTTCTGAGTGTTGGTTTATATGGTTCTCTTGAACCTACCTTAAATTTGGAAACAGTAGTTAATCAATCGTATCCCCTAGGATTAGAAATAATATTCTATATTGGATTTTTTATTGCCTTTGCTGTAAAATTACCAATAATACCTTTACATACGTGGTTACCCGATACCCATGGGGAAGCTCATTACAGTACTTGTATGCTTCTAGCGGGAATCTTATTAAAAATGGGAGCGTATGGGTTGGTTCGGATCAATATGGAATTATTACCTCATGCTCATTCAATATTTTCTCCTTGGTTGATAATAATAGGCACAATACAAATAATCTATGCAGCTTTAACATCTCCTGGGCAACGTAATTTAAAAAAAAGAATAGCCTATTCTTCTGTATCTCACATGGGTTTTATAATTATAGGAATTAGTTCTTTAACTGAAACGGGACTTAATGGAGCCATTTTACAAATAATTTCTCATGGATTTATTGGTGCTGCACTTTTTTTCTTGGCGGGAACTAGTTACGATAGAATACGTCTTATTTATCTCGACGAAATGGGTGGAATAGCTATTCCAATGCCAAAAATATTTACACTATTCAGTAGCTTTTCCATGGCATCCCTTGCCTTACCAGGCATGAGTGGTTTTATTGCGGAATTCGTAGTATTTTTTGGAATAATGACAAGTCAAAAATTACTTTTAATGTCGAAAATATTAATTACTTTTGCAATGGGAATTGGAATGATATTAACTTCTATTTATTTGTTATCTATGTCACGTCAAATGTTTTATGGATATAAATTTTTTAATATTAAAAACTCTTATTCTTTTGATTCTGGGCCACGAGAATTATTTGTTTCGACTTCTATCTTTTTATCAGTAATAGGTGTTGGGATTTACCCAGATTTTGTTCTTTCATTATCCGCGGAGAAGGTGGAAACTATTCTATCACAATTTTTTTATAGATAAATTGAAACGACAAGGTAGTCCTTTTTATCTTTATTTTTATTAATAAAATAATAAAAAAAGTTAAATTGAAATTATAATCGGGCATGCCTGGCATTTGTGAGAACCTTTTTAATGGTTCTCACCTGTTTATAAGAAACTCCTTGTCAATTTAATTAAGTGTTAATGTGAATGAACCATAACTATGTAGTCCTATTCCTAAAAGATTGACTCCAAAATAGCATATCCAAATAATAAGAAAGCCTATAAAAGCTACAACTGCAGAATTTGCACCCCGGAATTTTTTATTTGTTCTAATATGTAAATAAATTGCAAATACAGTCCAAGTAATAAAAGCCCAAGTTTCCTTTGGGTCCCAATTCCAATATGAGCCCCAGGCTTCATTGGCCCATACTGCTCCTGAAAGAATACCTATCGTTAAAAGGATAAATCCTAAACTAATAATACGATAACTCCAATGATCCAATTGTTCAATAAATTGAGACCTGTAATAATTTTTAACAGATTTAACAGAAAAGAGTGAAAAGTTTTCAAAAAGATAGCCTTTTTCATTCATATGTTGAATCTTACTTTGAGATACAACGATTAGAAGTGCAACTGATAATAATGATCCACCTAAAAGAGCTGCATAACCCAGTACCATCATACTTACGTGCATCATTAACCAATGGGATTGAAGAGCAGGTATTAATATTGAAGGTTGATGCATTTCCTTTAAAAGGGCTGAAGTAGTAAATCCTTGGGTCAAAATAGCACTTGGCGTTGTTATTGCACTTAAATTGTTTTTTTTTAAATATGGAATCATATTAATAATGTAAAAACTCCAGGAAAGGAAGATTAATGATTCATATAGATCACTTAATGGGAAATGTTTCCAATAAACCCAATGAGTAACTAATAATCCCGTTATACATAAAAAAGTTACAATCATGCCTTTTTCTAATGAATTATATAGTCGTACTTTTTTAGTGACTAATAAAGTTATCAAATGGAGTGTAATTACAATGGATACCGTAGAAAAAGAAATATGATTCAAAATATGTTCTAAAGTCGAAAAAATCATAAAATTAAAATAAATAAAATTATATAAAGAAATCCCTCCATTACAAATTATCAAATAAATTCAACAATGTTATAACTCATACTATATATTAATTAATTAAAAATTAATTTATTTTTTTTTGAAAATTTGGAAGATGGCGTGCCGCCACTCGGACTCGAACCGAGATGCTCTCGCACTGCTTCCTAAGAGCAACGTGTCTACCAATTTCACCATAGCGGCTTGTTTGAAATCATAATAGCCTTTTTTTAGTCAATCGTCGACATTAATTCAATAGAATCTATTTTTCTTTTTTTTTTTAGTAAATATTCAAATTGAGATATTTTATCAACTTTCATGTTGTTTAGAACTCCTGTAATTATAGTATATTAATAAAAAACTTACTTTTTATATCACATTTTAAATACGGCACTAAACCTATTAAACCTTAAACTCAATATGTCATAGTTTTTTATTATGACAAAATAAAAGGGTTGATGGGGAAGCAATCCCCATCTCAGAAATCAAAAAATAGATTAAAAAAACGATCATGATTTTAACTTTTTTGAGTTGAAATGACACAGTCAATTTCGTCAGAATTTCTCATGCTAATATGTTTTTTATCAGGTCGATTCTAAATTTTATGGATTTTTAGTACAAAAAAACTTTTTGAATTCCCAGTCGAAAGAGATTTTGCTAACGAAAAAGCTTTTAATGCTGCCCAATACCCCCTTTTTTTCCAAATATTTTTACGAATACGCTTTTTCGAAATAGAAGTACGTTTTTTTGGAACTGCCATTTCAAATTAATTTTATTAATTATTTTTATAGTTGGATGTGAAAGACATCTATTGTTCTGTTCAAACAAATCTTTGTTTCTTATATATTATCTATGTATTTATATTCTAGATCGATGAGAACCTATTCATTAATAAATTCAGATGAAATATTAAATCAATGAATAAAAATATCATATCTCGTCTCTAGTTTTGTTGTATTTAAATTTTATTTATATGTACACAATAAACCATGCCCACAAATAAAAAAAATCACTATGTTATTGAAATTTACTTAAAAAAAAGCTTTACTTTAGTTTTTTTAAAATGTGACATCTATGTATATTAATTTATTTTTATGTTATTATATATTTGATTTTGATTTAAAAAATTTGAAAAGGATTTCTTTCAAACGAACTGATGAATAAAAAAAATTCAATTCGAAATAAATTTTTATGGAATATATATACCAATATGCATGGATCATACCCTTCATTCCACTTCCAATTCCTTTGTTAATCGGAGTGGGACTTATAGTTTTTACGACAGCAACAAAAAATCTTCGACGTATGTGGGCTTTTTCTAGTATTTCTTTGTTAACTATCGCTATGATTTTTTCAATGACGCTGTCGATTCAACAAATAAATAACAATTCGATCTATCAATATGTATGGTCTTGGACTATAAATAATGATTTTTCTTTTGAATTTGGCTACTTACTCGATCCACTTACTTCGATTATGTCAGTGTTAATAACTACTGTTGCAATTTTGGTTCTTATTTATAGCGATAATTATATGTGTCATGATCAGGGATATTTAAGGTTTTTTGCTTATATGAGTTTTTTCAATACTTCCATGTTAGGATTAGTTACTAGTTCAAATTTGATACAAATTTATATTTTTTGGGAATTCATTGGAATGTCTTCATATCTATTAATAGGTTTTTGGTTCACACGACCTATTGCGGCGAAGGCTTGTCAAAAAGCATTTGTGACTAATCGTATAGGGGATTTTGGTTTATTATTAGGAATTTTGGGTCTTTATTGGATAACCGGCAGTTTCGATTTTTATGATTTAGTTGAAATATTTACTAATTCAATTAAAAATAATGAGGTCAACCTTTTAGTTTGTATTTTATGTACTTTCCTCTTATTTGCTGGTGCAGTTGCAAAATCCGCTCAATTTCCCCTTCATGTATGGTTACCCGATGCTATGGAGGGGCCTACTCCTATTTCAGCTCTCATACATGCTGCAACAATGGTCGCAGCGGGGATTTTTCTAATTGTTCGCCTTTTTCCTCTGCTCGTAGTTATACCTTATATAATGTATGTAATCACTATTATAGGTATAATAACTTTATTTTTAGGAGCTACCTTAGCTCTTGCTCAAAAAGACATTAAGAAAAGTTTAGCTTATTCTACAATGTCTCAATTGGGTTATATGATGTTAGCTTTAGGTATGGGTTCTTATCGAACTGCTTTATTTCATTTGATTACTCATGCTTATTCAAAAGCATTGTTATTTTTAGGATCAGGATCCCTTATTCATTCAATGGAAATGCTTGTTGGGTATTCTCCAGATAAAAGTCAGAATATGGTTTTTATGGGGGGATTAACAAAGCATGTTCCAATTACAAAAATTGCTTTTTTAATAGGTACGCTTTCTCTTTGTGGTATTCCACCTCTTGCTTGTTTTTGGTCCAAAGATGAAATTCTTAATGATAGTTGGTTGTATTCGCCTATTTTTGCAATAATAGCTTATTTAACAGTCGGATTAACCGCATTTTATATGTTTCGAATCTATTTGCTTACGTTTGATGGGCATTTAAACGTTTATTGTAAAAATTATAGTGGAAAAAAAAGTAGTTCCCTCTATTCACTATCTCTATGGGGTAAACAAGGATTAAAAAAGATTAATAAAAATTTATCTTTTTTTAACTTATTAACAATGAATAATAGGGAAAGCACTTCGGTTTTTATGAAAAAACCATATAAATTTGACCAAAACTTGTTCAAAATCATACGATCTTTTATTATTATTACTTATTTTGAAAATAAGAAACTTTTTGCATATCCTGCTGAATCGGATAATACTATCTTATTCCCTCTCATTCTATTAATTCTTTTTACCATTTTCAGTGGATTCATTGGAATTCCATTTAATCAAGAAGGAATAAGTTTGGATCTATTAACTAAATGGTTAATTCCACCCGTAATTCTTTTACAATCAACTGCGCCTAATTCTGTTCATTGGTATGAATTTGCAATAAATGCAACTTTATCAGTTAGTATAGCTTATTGGGGAATATTTATAGCTTTTTTTTTTTATAAACCTATTTATTCTTCGTTAAAAAATTTTGACTTAATTAATTCCTTTGATAAAAGAGGTCCGAAGAGAATTTTGGCAGATAAAATAATATATTATATATATAGTTGGTCTTTTAAACGTGGTCATATTGATACTTTTTATGCAATATATTTCATTAAAGGTGTACAAAACTTGGCCGAGTTAGTTTCTATTATTAATAGACGAGTAATTGATGGGATTCCGAATGGGTTTGGTATTACAAGTTTTTTTATAGCCGAAAGTATCAAGTATATAGGAGGGGGTCGGATCTCCTCGTATCTTTTTTTATATTTATTTTATGTATCCTTTTTTTTTTTAGTCCTATGATTGCATCAACTAAAAATTTGTAAAATTTTTCTTGATCTTCTGAACCAATTTGTCTTTCTTCTATTCCTTTCAGATT